ATTGCAGGTAATGCCAGAATTTTCTATTTTGTGAGGATCAATCAAATAAGGTTTTCATTAGAAAAAGATTCTATAAAAGCAATGATAAATAGATACTAATAGAGCAAGAAAAGAAGGAAATAAAAAAACATAGTATAGAAAAGATATCCAAAATGATATAGAAATCACTATCCTACCCTTAGTTTTTATTTCCTTAATTTAATATTGAATTGGTTTTTATTTCCTTAATTGAATTTCGTTTGATTAGAGCAAAATTCCTTAAAAACCTCTGCCTTTTTTAAAATATCCTGAACAGTTCCTGTAGGCTGAGCGCCTTTTTCAAGGAAATAGAGAATAGCGGGAACGTTTAAATAAGTTTGATTCTTGATCGGATCATAAAAACCCACTTTCCGAAGATCTCTTCCTTCTCTTCGGGATCGAACATCAATTGCAACGATTCGATAGACGGCTCATCGGGATAGATGTAGATGAAAAAGAACCCCCCCCCTAGAACCGTATAGGAAGTTTTCTCCTCGTACGGCTCGAGAAAAAATGATTCGAAGTTTTGTCTATGGATAAAATTCTAATAAATAGTAAAGGAATCCGTAAAAGAAATTAGCCTATAATTTAACTCATAGTCATTTTTATTTAGCTTCCTTCCTGAAAACTAAAAAATCATTTGTACTCATAACTCAAGTTCAATAATTCTCAAATATATTAAAGAAAATTAAGATATTTTTTTATTGAGTGGTCTTTAACCCCCCCTTTTTTTTTGTCTCGTTGAAAATCTATTTGGATTCTTTATTCGGATCTGTGAGACAATTGAAGCGGTGTTTCCTTGTTCTGGGATCCTTTATCTTTGTTTTAAATCATTGGGTTTAGACATTACTTCGGTGCTTCTTAATCCTTTCAAAATGGCAGCAACATACCCCTTTTGTGATTTCTTTCTATCAAAGAATCATACCGACGGTTGATTCGTGCGCGATACACTGTGGATCGAAAAAGTTTTTGCGGTTCCAACAATTTTTTTGAATTGAAAATTTGCTCGAATCGGATTCTTTCGATTTCTATATCGAAGATATACTTACGAAGTTGTTCCAATTTATTGATTGGCATTAACCCTAGATCGTTGCCCCTGAGAAATTAATAAATACTTTCTACTCGAGCTCCATCATGAACTATTTACATTACAACCCAATAAAAAAAGAAGGGTTCTAGTAGAATAGAACAAACGACGTCGAGCCAAGAGCACCTTCATTCCTATATAAAATAAAATGGTGGATGTAAGAATAAGAATCCACAGCGGATCGTGTCCTTCAAGTCGCACGTTGCTTTCTACCACATCGTTTTAAACGAAGTTTTACCATAACATTCCTCTAATTTGGAACCAGTATGGAATTGATTCAATTATGGAATCATGAATAGTCATTGGTTCAGTCGGTACAGAGACATAGTCATTTATATTTTTTCTTAGCTACATAGATAATAATAGATAATAAAGATTTTTCTGAAGAAATCTTAGCAAGACCTGGGCCTTTTTTTGTATGAACGCAACTTTTTTCTATAAATCTCTATCTCAAAAAAATATCTAACAGAAATATCCAGAAATCAAAATATAGAAATAACATAACTAACAGAAATAACACGAATAAAGAAATTCTATTTGACTCTGCCTATTCAAGTGACTCAATAAGATAGACTGACCCATTTCCAACTTCCTAAAGATTCAACCCATAAGGAATCATTACAAATCTTGATAATTGAAAAAGTTTCCTACTTCGACATCATTATTTGAGTCAAGTTTTACTTTTTACAGTAAAGACTACATTTGATTATCACAAGAAATAAATATTTCTGTTTCTTTTCGAATAGAATTGTCAATGATTTAAAGCAAATAAGCTAAATAGATCGAACAATAAAAAGAAATATCATTGTTAAATATTTAAATTTGAATATTTTAGGGATGCAAATTATTTTTCACAAAAATAGAAAGACTATTGTCACTGAATATAGGATAACAATACATACCTATAGGCTAAACACTTCCTCGTTTTATATGTATTTTCATATTTTGTTTAACCTGAGGTTAAGTAATCTTTCTGCAACTGTGATATATGTCCCATCTTATCTTTATCTGGATCACAAAAGGATTCAGTTACATTTGCATGTCATTTGAACTCAATTTAGTTCAGTTTGTGAAAAAATGAGATATGATTCCGAAAAGAATCATTCAAAATAAAAAAAGAAAGAAGAATAATATTCTATACAATAATATTCTATACAATAATATTCTATACAATATTAGACCTTGAAACAGAACCTTGTTGAACAAAAAAGATGTATTCGGATACAATGGATATGCTCTGGGACGGAAGGATTCGAACCTCCGAATAGCGGGACCAAAACCCGTTGCCTTACCACTTGGCTACGCCCCATTTCTATTTTTATTCGACACTAATACTAATAAAGAATAATATTGGTATTAAGTGTTCGTCAATTCCAGTCCAACTATCTATAGACTAGAGAAAATCTTTCTTCTTTATAGAATATATTATAGATTCGTGCTAGGATTTTGACATGTGTATATCTAGAATTCAACTGAATTTATTGATCATTACATATAATTCAATTAAGATATTGTATGAAAGTATGATTTCTTCTATTCTCCTTTGAGGATTGGAGGATTTTTGATTGAGCGGAAAAAGAAGGATTTTTTTGTCTACCTTAACTTTCTTCATTTTTCCTTATATCAATAACTCAATCAAAATGCAATTATCTCGACGAACAAAATGTCTGTTATGCTTAATATCTTTAGTTTGATCTGTCTTAATTCTACCCTTTATCCGAGTAGTCTTTTCTTCGCCAAATTGCCCGAAGCCTATGCTTTTTTGAATCCAATCGTAGATGTTATGCCAGTCATACCTCTCTTCTTTTTTCTTTTAGCCTTTGTTTGGCAAGCTGCTGTAAGTTTTCGATAAGATCTTGAATACTATCCTAGAAAATTCATGATTTATTCGAGAAAAATTATAACAATTGATAAGATCAAATAAGTCTGGGAGTATGAACCTTCAATTCAAACATTGAAATTCTTGGATAGCCGCGAGAAATTCCGCTCGCCCCATTTCCCGATTCTAATCCTTTTTCCGGCGAAAGACCTTATTAGGTTAGGGTCCCTTAGAATATCTAATTGTGGGTATGAAAGTGATTTGTGGTAATCAAAAACTCTTATTACAAATTTCAACTTCATTTGAATTTCTGAACATTCTTTTCTATTTCTAGAATTCATTTCTTGGTGTCAAAATAGGATATGTGATATAAAAATGGAGGATCTATTATCTTTTCTCGTTTTTCTTTTTCAAAAAATGATCTTGGAGGTTGTGTAATGCTTACTCTCAAACTTTTCGTTTACACAGTAGTAATATTCTTTGTTTCTCTCTTCATCTTTGGATTCCTATCCAATGATCCAGGACGTAATCCTGGACGTGAAGAATAAAATAAAAATTTCGTTTTTCTTGCTTGATTTTCCAATTTTCTTAAGATTTTATTTTCTATATTCCATACGTTTAACTAGGAAAAAAATCAAAAGGGGTTTGCGAAAATTGAAAGAAAAAAATAGAAAGTCATCAACGGAAACGGAAAGAGAGGGATTCGAACCCTCGGTACGAATAACTCGTACAACGGATTAGCAATCCGCCGCTTTCGTCCACTCAGCCATCTCTCCCAATTGAAAAAGATAATTACTATGTTACATTACACATCAAGTAAGGATTAAAGAAAGTATTTCTTTCACATTCTTTATCGTTATTATATAATTAGGAATTCCATTTAGATGCTCGAAAGATCCAAATAGAAAGATAAATAAAGAAGACCTTCTTGCTTTTATTTTGTTCGAAGTGCCTTTTGGGCCTGGCCCGGTAAATACCCAGCCGGGCCTTTTTTTTGTTCCAACGAATTCCCTGTATTTATAGGTATAGGAAACATACTCTAAATAAGATACCCAATTTGGTATCTGTGTAAGAACTTCCATTGTGGGGTTTACATATACTTATCATTTTTGTTATAATAGAAATTGAGAAGGATTTTTGATTCAAAAGAATCAATTAAGTATGTTTTCTAGTTTCTTATGTCATTCGGAAAACCCAATTTTAGATTCAAATCCAAGAATCATTCAGGAATTCTCAGTCAACGAATAGTTAAGGGTTCCCATTTGTCATAAATTTTGGCTTTTTTGAATGAAAATATAAATTTGATTGTTCAATAGAAAAGTGAGGGGAAGTTTTTCGGCATTCGAAGGGGTGGATCAACTACAATCAAAAGGGGAAAGGGGTTTCTTTTAGAATTTTTATAAATTTAGCAAAAGGATTAAATTAAAAAAGGGATGCAAGTACAATAAACTAAAGTTTAGTAATCCAACCCAGAAAATTTTATCCTATTGTGTATCGTTTTGGCGGCATGGCCGAGTGGTAAGGCGGGGGACTGCAAATCCTTTTTCCCCAGTTCAAATCCGGGTGCCGCCTCATCAACAAACGAATCAAAATCTCTTATCTGCTGATATAAATCACCCAAATTTTCCCCAGTAGAACAGAATAAGGGGATTGTTGATACTTGGTTGATTCTAAACATGTATTATGGGGATTTTGTAAAAGCTTGGAAATCTTTCAATCTAAAATTCAAAGAAAGATTATATTATAATTTATAATGGTCGAAGCAAGACTTCCCGATTCCCTTCTACTGCTAATGTAATATCTACTGATTGGGTCTTGAATTTCATTGGCATAGCCGGCGGCTAACTAGTTGTGGAAAGTCCTTTATGTAATCTACATATTATAGACTCGCGAGAATCTCTGAGTGTTCAGGCATTCACTCACTATTATATTGAGATTGGATGGATAATTTACTTTTTTATAGAAAAAGTGAAAAAATTTTATTATTTTTTTTGAAACCCCTCGTCAAGAGTATATTATACTATCCCCCAACTGCTTCAGAGAGACAATCGGGAAAGGGTACGGATTAGATCAAATAGGAAATAAAAGTATGTAATAGATAGCAATTGATCTTTGAAGTTGAAGGGCAACAAAGAATGGGCCCTCTTTTTTTTTACTATATGTTCCATTAGTAACATTCCTTTGTAGCATCATTGTGTATTTTACTTGTGTTTAGTCTTTCCCGATTAGAAATCATATAGTAATTTTTTAGAAATGGATTTATTTGATTGGTTCATCAATAGTGTTGGGCCAGAATCCCTTTTTGACTCTGGACCATGGATTCTACTATTATTAGTGAGCAATACAATAATGGAATATTTCTATCATAAAGATAAGGGACATAATTGACATGGATATAGTAAGTCTCGCTTGGGCTGCTTTAATGGTAGTCTTTACATTTTCCCTTTCACTCGTAGTATGGGGAAGAAGTGGACTTTAGAAGCACTACTAATTTAGTTGAGGAATGAAACCGGTATCAATTGTTTTATAGATCGTTCTGCAACGCATTTTTTATTTGATTTGAAAATTATTTCAATTCAAAATATATTCATTTCGAAATTCCATTGGATTCTAGTGGAGAAATGTATTGTATAACAGTAAAACAATTATTTCAGAAAGAAAGAGAATTGGGTCCTACGTTAATTCCATATATGGATTAATCACTACATATATTGTAGATATAGATAGAAGCTAATATAGTATACCAACTTTATTAGAAAGTCAAGTACAACTTTATACACTACTATAACAGTAATAGAGAGTATGGTAAGAAAGAAATTTCTTTCTTACCATACTCTCGGATCTCATAGAATACCGCCCATTATAGTCCGTTGATTTCATTTAAGACGCAAAAAAAGAATCCTTTTGATTTGATTTCTTCAACTATTGATAAGAACTCAGAAGTCAAGTTTCATTTCAAGTAATTAATTATTTTGACTGACTGTTTTTACGTAAATGATAAGTAGAAAAGCAGTAGGAACTAAAATGAACAGTGCAGTAGCAATAAATGCAAGAATATTTACTTCCATAATCTCAATCTCATCGTTTTTTTATTTCACAATAACTCGGGATTTAATCCCATAGAGATGATAAATCTTTCACCTGTCAATTCAATGAATGCATTACCTATCGATGATCTTGAATCGGATCAATATCATGAATAACAATATCTGAGCTATTAAATTAATTCGTCGTCGAGAATTGAATAGTATAACATACGAAGATCTTTTATCCATACCGAATCCAAGATGGGATTCCCGGACCAATCAAAAATTCCTTTATTTATCCTTCTTTTCTGTTCTTTCTTTTCTATAACTTACCTTAGGTGTTCCGTGTAGAACCATCAAATGAAGTATCCTCGTCCGTTTCCATTAACTTAACTACAAAACCCCAACAAACAATACAAGCGAAGTGGAAAAAAAGAGGAATTAGGTTGTAAATTTGAACGATCCCATTTTCTTTGGAAGACAAAGAAGTATGAGAAAGATGAGTCGCGGGAGAAAAGATGGAATATTCTATCACCTTCACTATTTTAATTATTTTCATTTTAGTTTAGGGTTTGTTCTTTCTTCGACAGAATCCTGAAAAAAAGAGGGGAAACCCCTTCGGAATTAAATTATGCTCTCTGTCCCTTCTTTCATTTCACATAAAACGGAGAGGTTAATTGATGTACTTATTGGATCCGTCGGGACTGACGGGGCTCGAACCCGCAACGTCCGCCTTGACAGGGCGGTGCTCTTGCCTATTGAACTACAATCCCAGGGAAATAAGAAGAGATCTAGCAGAAAATTTGGATTCTTTTTTCTTCTCTCTTATCAGGTATTTCTTAAGAACAAGAGGGCTCTACCATCTGATAGTAGATTGGCGAATTGTTGGGCCGAGCTGGATTTGAACCAGCGTAGACATATTGTCAACGAATTTACAGTCCGTCCCCATTAACCACTCGGGCATCGACCCAACGCCTAATTAGACGTTCCATAATCAACTTTCTTTCGTCTCCCAGGCGGACAAATCCATTTCACTTTTGATAAAATATATAAAATCAAACTGCCACAGATAGACTGAGGAGTTGACAAATCCATTTCACTTTTGATAAAATCCTACTCCTATGGTCTTGGTATACCCCTAGAGGGACTTGAACCCTCGTTTTCTCCGTGAAAGAGAGAGGTCGTAACCACTGGACCATAGGGGCACCAATGGACCATAGGGGCCTATGGCCACCTTTATTCATAAATAAACTAGAAATAATAGTTGCTGAGGGCCGGCCACCTTTAGGAAATCAAAAAGCACTACACAATACAAATACAATAGGGAATAAGGCCTAAGGCCACCTTAACTTAATATAAAATATAAATCAGCCGAGGGACACCTTTAGAAGATGAATAGGATATGAATGAAGATGAATAGGATATGAATCAAACCGAAAAACTCGTTCACTTTTCTGGGGGTTAATGGTAATCAAACTTTACCATTAAACTATAGAATGGATCCAAGAGACGGTACCTCTGAATCAGCAGGAGATGAAAAAAAGGATTTA